AATGGGTTGCCTGATGAAAAGGATTATCTTGATAGGGTAAATTATAAAGAATTTCTTTACTCATTATATTTAATAGAATTAAACTATCTCTAAAAGTATCAAAAACTCTTGTGCCTCATACACTAAAATATAAAAAGATAAGCTAATTAAGCTACTGGGTTCATACCCCATTTATAAAGGTTATACTCCTTTTCTTTTTAATTCAAAAAATTTCAAATAATATTTTTTTTATTATATTAATTTTTGGCTCATTAATTACAATTTCTTCTAATTCTTGATTTGGTGCATGAATAGGATTAGAAATTAATTTACTTTCATTTATCCCCCTAATAAATGAAGGTAAAAAAAATTTAATAACCTCTGAAAGAAGTTTAAAATATTTTTTAATTCAAGCATTCGCCTCATCTATTCTTTTATTTTCAGTTATTTTAATTTTCATATTTTTTGATAATAATTGAATTTCTTATTATAATATTAATGAAATTATAATTACTTCAACTTTAGCCTTAAAATCAGGAATAGCCCCCTTTCATTTTTGATTCCCAGGTGTAATAGAAGGAATTTCATGAATTAATGGATTAATTTTAATAACATGACAAAAAATTGCTCCAATAATATTAATTTCTTATAATATAAATTATATTTTTTTTTTGTATTTAATTATTCTTTCGATAATTATTGGAGCTTTAGGAGGATTAAATCAAACTTCTTTACGAAAAATTATAGCTTATTCTTCAATTAACCATATAGGATGAATATTAATAGCTATAATATTTAATGAACTTTTATGATTAACTTATTTTATTCTTTATTCTTTTATATCTTTTTCTATTATTTTAATATTTAATAACTTCAAATTATTTCATTTTAATCAAATTTTTAATTTTCATAAAAATAGTTCAGTTATTATATATTTTATATTTTTAAATTTTTTATCTTTAGGAGGATTACCCCCCTTTTTAGGATTTCTCCCTAAATGACTAGTAATTCAAAATTTAGCAGAAATAAATCATTATTTTCTTTTATTAATTTCTGTTAGTTTAACATTAATTACATTATTTTATTATTTACGATTATCCTACAGAATTTTTATATTAAATTTTAATAAAACAACTTGAATAATTTCTAATCAATTTATAAATAAATCTATAAAATTAATTTTTTATTTAAATTTTTTATCAATTTTTGGATTAATTTTAATTTCATTATTTTATTTAACTTTCTAATAAGAATTTAAGTTAAATAAACTAATGGCCTTCAAAGCTAAAAATATTTGTATTAATCCTTTAATTCTTAAACTTAAATAATTTTCATTATACCTTTAGAATTGCAGTCTAATATCATTTTTGAATATAAAGTTTGATTAAAAAGAATAACTTCTTATACATAAATTTACAATTTACTACCTAAACTTCAGCCATTTAATCGCGACAATGGCTTTTTTCTACAAATCATAAAGATATTGGAACTTTATATTTTATCTTTGGGGCATGATCTGGAATAATTGGAACTTCTCTAAGAATTTTAATTCGAATAGAATTAAGTCAACCCGGAGTTTTCATTGGAAATGACCAAATTTATAATGTTATTGTTACAGCTCATGCATTTATTATAATTTTTTTTATAGTTATACCTATTATAATTGGAGGATTTGGAAATTGATTAGTTCCATTAATATTAGGAGCTCCTGATATAGCATTTCCTCGAATAAATAATATAAGATTTTGACTTTTACCTCCATCATTAACATTATTAATTTCAGGAGGAATAGTAGAAAATGGGGCTGGAACTGGATGAACAGTTTATCCTCCTTTATCAGCTAATACAGCTCATACTGGAGCATCTGTTGACTTAACAATTTTTTCTTTACATTTAGCCGGAGTTTCTTCAATTTTAGGAGCAGTAAATTTTATTACTACTGTTATTAATATACGATCTTCAGGAATTACTTTAGACCGAATACCTCTATTTGTATGATCTGTTGTAATTACAGCAATTTTGTTACTCCTTTCCCTTCCTGTTTTAGCTGGAGCTATTACAATACTTTTAACTGATCGTAATTTAAATACATCCTTTTTTGACCCTATAGGAGGAGGAGATCCTATTCTTTATCAACACTTATTCTGATTTTTTGGACATCCAGAAGTTTATATTTTAATTTTACCTGGATTTGGAATAATTTCTCATATTATTACACAAGAAAGAGGAAAAAAGGAAACATTTGGAACATTAGGAATAATTTATGCAATATTAGCAATTGGATTATTAGGATTTATTGTATGAGCCCACCATATATTTACTGTAGGAATAGATGTTGATACTCGAGCTTACTTTACATCTGCTACTATAATTATTGCTGTTCCAACAGGAATTAAAATTTTTAGTTGATTAGCCACTTTACATGGAACACAATTAACTTATAGCCCAGCTACCCTTTGATCTTTAGGATTTATTTTCCTTTTCACTGTAGGAGGATTAACAGGAGTTATTTTAGCTAATTCTTCTATTGATATCATTCTACATGATACATATTATGTTGTTGCTCATTTCCACTATGTTCTTTCTATGGGAGCTGTCTTTGCAATTATAGCAGGGTTTGTTCATTGATACCCATTATTAACAGGATTAGTAATAAACCCTACTTGATTAAAAATTCAATTTTCTATTATATTTATTGGAGTAAATTTAACATTTTTCCCTCAACACTTTTTAGGTCTAGCAGGGATACCACGACGATACTCAGATTTCCCCGATAGTTATCTAACATGAAATATAATTTCTTCATTAGGAAGAACAATTTCTTTACTTGCTATTTTATTTTTTTTATTTATTATTTGAGAAAGAATAATTTCTCAACGAACACTAACATTCCCTATACAACTTTCTTCATCAATTGAATGATTCCATCCTTTACCCCCAGCTGAACACACTTACGCTGAACTTCCTCTTCTATCATCATCATCTAATTTCTAATATGGCAGATTAGTGCAATGAATTTAAGCTTCATATATAAAAATTTTTATTTTTTATTAGAAAATGGCAACATGATCAAATCTCGGTCTTCAAAATAGAATTTCTCCATTAATAGAACAACTAAATTTTTTTCACGACCATGCAATTCTTATTTTAATTATAATTACAACTTTAATTGCTTATATTATAGCTATACTTTTTTTTAATAAATTTACAAATCGATACTTACTCCATGGACAAACAATTGAAATTATTTGAACCATTATACCTGCATTTATTCTCTTATTTATTGCCTTCCCTTCACTACGACTATTATACTTAATAGATGAAATTAATTCTCCTTTAATTACATTAAAGGCAATTGGTCATCAATGATATTGAAGTTATGAATATTCTAATTTTTCTAATCTAGAATTTGATTCTTATATAATCCCAACAAATGAATTAGATACTAATGGATTTCGTCTTTTAGACGTTGATAACCGAATTATTCTTCCAATAAATAACCAAATTCGTATTCTTGTTACTGCAACAGACGTTCTTCACTCTTGAACAGTTCCTTCATTAGGAGTAAAAATTGATGCTACTCCTGGTCGATTAAACCAAATTAATTTTCTTATTAACCAACCTGGTTTATTTTTCGGACAATGCTCAGAAATTTGTGGAGCAAACCACAGTTTTATACCCATTGTTGTAGAAAGAATTCCTATAAACTACTTCATTAAATGAATTTCATCTCAAATTAATTCATTAGATGACTGAAAGCAAGTAATGATCTCTTAAATCATATTATAGTAAATTAGCACTTACTTCTAATGATAATTTTAAAAAATTAGTTTAACAAAAACATTAGTTTGTCAAACTAAAAATATTAAAAATTTTTAATATTTTTTAATTCCTCAAATAGCCCCTATTAGATGATTAACATTATTTTTTATTTTTTCTTTAACAATAGTAATTTTTAATATTAAAAATTACTATTGCTTTTTTTATAAAATAAACGAAACATCCCATTCTCTAAAAAAAAATATTAAAAGTATAAACTGAAAATGATAACAAATTTATTTTCTGTATTTGACCCTTCAACAACTATTTTAAATTTATCTTTAAATTGACTAAGAACATTTTTAGGATTATTAATTATTCCTTCATCTTATTGATTAATACCCACCCGATTTCAAATTATTTGAAACTCAATTATTTTAACTCTTCATAAGGAATTTAAAACACTTTTAGGACCTAATGGTCATAATGGGAGAACTTTAATATTTATTTCATTATTTTCATTAATTATATTTAATAATTTTCTTGGGTTATTCCCCTATATTTTTACTAGTACTAGTCATTTAACTCTAACTTTAACTTTAGCTTTCCCCCTATGACTAAGTTTCATATTATACGGATGAATTAACCATACACAACATATATTTGCTCATTTAGTACCTCAAGGAACTCCTTCAATTTTAATACCATTTATAGTATGTATTGAAACAATTAGTAATGTAATTCGTCCAGGAACATTAGCTGTTCGATTGACTGCTAATATAATTGCAGGACATTTACTAATAACCTTACTTGGAAATACTGGGCCTATATCTACTTCATATATTATTTTATCAATTATTATTATAACTCAAATTTTACTATTATTATTAGAATCTGCAGTTGCAATTATTCAATCTTATGTTTTTGCTGTTTTAAGAACACTTTATTCTAGAGAAGTTAACTAATGTCAACACATGCAAATCACCCATTCCATTTAGTAGATTATAGTCCCTGACCTTTAACAGGAGCTATTGGAGCTATAACAACAGTAACAGGACTTGTTCAATGATTCCACCAATATAATATAAATTTATTTATTTTAGGAAATATCATTACAATTTTAACTATATATCAATGATGACGAGATATTTCTCGAGAAGGAACATTCCAAGGATTACATACTTACCCAGTTACTTTAGGTCTTCAATGAGGAATAATTTTATTTATTACCTCTGAAGTATTTTTCTTTATTTCATTTTTTTGAGCATTTTTTCATAGAAGTTTATCTCCAACTATTGAATTAGGGATAACATGACCTCCAGTTGGAATTACCCCTTTCAATCCATTTCAAATTCCTCTATTAAATACTGCTATTCTTTTAGCCTCAGGAGTAACCGTTACATGAGCTCATCATAGTTTAATAGAAAATAATCACACTCAAACAACTCAAGGATTATTTTTTACAATTTTATTAGGAATATATTTTTCAGCTCTTCAAGCATATGAATATATTGAAGCTTCATTTACTATTGCTGATAATGTATATGGATCAACCTTTTTTATAGCAACAGGATTCCATGGACTTCATGTATTAATTGGAACAACATTCTTATTAATTTGTTTTCTTCGACATATTAATTTTCACTTTTCCAAAAATCATCATTTTGGATTTGAAGCCGCAGCTTGATATTGACATTTCGTCGATGTAGTCTGATTATTCCTATATATTTCAATTTATTGATGAGGTAGCTATTTATAAAGTATATTAATGTATATATGACTTCCAATCATAAGGACTAAATAAATTTAGTATAAATAATGTTAATACTTTTAACAATAAGTTTAATCATTTTTATTATTACTATTATTGTAATAATATTAGCCTCTTTCTTATCAAAAAAAACAATTATTGATCGAGAAAAATCTTCTCCATTTGAATGTGGATTTGATCCAATGAATTATTCCCGCTTACCATTTTCACTACGATTTTTTTTAATTGCCATTATTTTTTTAATTTTTGATGTAGAAATTGCTCTTTTATTGCCCATAATCTTAATTATTAAATCTTCCCATCTTTTAAATTGATTAATAACAAGTTTATTTTTTATTTTAATTTTATTAATTGGTCTTTATCATGAATGAAACCAAGGAGCATTAGAATGAAATACTTAAATATGAAGCGATTTATTGCAATTAGTTTCGACCTAATCTTAGGTGAAATTCACCCATATTTTGGGATTATAGTTAATTATAACATTTAATTTGCACTTAAAAAGTATTGAAATTTTCAATTTTTCTCATTAATTGAAACCAAAAAGAGGTTTATCACTGTTAATGATACCATTGAGTGAATACTCCAATTAAGAAATATAAATAGAATTAAACTATTTAAGATAAAAGTTAGCAGCTTTTTCTTGATCACCATATTTCGATTTTATCTCAACTAAAATTTATATAGTTTAATTAAAACATTACACTTTCACTGTAAAAATAAAATTTTTAATTTTTATAAATATTTAAAAATTTTTACAATTTCCCTAACATCTTCAATGTTATACTCTACTAATATAAGCTATTTAAATTTTAAATTATAACTATAAAAATTAAAATAACAATTCATAATAAAAAAGTCAATAAATAAATCTTTAAATTATTATTTTGAAATTCTTGAATAAATAATGAATAAAACTTTAACTTTTTATAAATCATCTGACCTCCAAAATATTCTCTTCATCCTTGATCAAAAATTTTATATCTTAATATTCCTAATATTAATGGTCATTTCACAATTCCTAAAGTTGAAATTACAGGTATAAATCATATTCTTCCTCTAAATACCCCTAAATTATAAAAATTTAAAGTCTTATTAAAAAAATTTAAAGATACTATATTTATAAGATACCCAATTAACCCTCCTAAAACACAAACAAATAATGTCAACATTTTTAATTCTATAGGTAAACAAATTATTTCTAAATTAAAAAATATTAATCAACTTAACATGCTCCCTCCTAAAATAGCCATTACTATTAAAAAAAAAATTCTAAAACTTATTACCTTTCTTTTATCATTTAATATATTTAATCTCACTAAATTAAATTCCCCAGTTATACAATAATAAACTAAACGAAATGAATAACTCACAGTTAACCCCGTTGAAAAAAAAAAAAGAAAAAAAGAAAAAAAATTAATATAAGATATTCTCACCATTTCTAAAATCAAATCCTTTGAATAAAACCCTGCTAAAAAAGGAAACCCACATAAAGCCAAATTAGCAATATTAAAACACCCACAAGTTAAAGGTATTCTTAATATTAATCCCCCTATTACTCGAATATCCTGGGCATTCTTAACATTATGAATAATAACTCCCGCACATATAAATAATAAAGCCTTAAATAAAGCATGAGTTAATAAATGAAAAAATGCTAACTTATATCCCCCAATTGATAAAATTCTTATTATTAATCCTAACTGACTTAAAGTAGATAAAGCAATAATTTTTTTTAAATCAAACTCAAAATTTGCTCCTAATCCCGCCATAAATATTGTTAAACCTGAAATTAAAAGTAAAAAAGATCCTAATCATCTTTCAACCAATAAAACTTGAAAACGAATTAATAAATAAACTCCAGCAGTTACTAAGGTTGAAGAATGAACCAACGCAGAAACAGGAGTAGGAGCAGCCATTGCTGCAGGTAATCAAGAAGAAAAAGGAATTTGAGCTCTTTTTGTTATAGCAGCTAATACCACAAGCCCACCAATAATTAATATCTCTGTATCTATACTTATAATTTCTAAATAAAAAATATAATTTCATCTTCCATAATTTATCATTCAAGCAATAGCTAATAATAAAGCAACATCCCCAATTCGATTAGATAAAGCAGTTAATATCCCGGCATTATAAGATTTTTCATTTTGAAAATAAATTACTAAACAATAAGATACTAGCCCTAATCCATCTCATCCTAATAAAATTCTAATTATATTAGGACTAATAATTAATAATATTATTGATATAACAAAGGCTAATACTAATAGAATAAATCGATTAATATTAAAATCTTCAGCCATATACTCCTTTCTATAAAAAATAACTAAAGATGAAATTAATAAAACAAAAGATATAAATATTAATCTTATTCAATCAAATAAAAATGTTATAACAATTCTAACAGAATGTAAAGAAATAACTTCTCATTCAATAAAATAAACCAAATCATTTAATAAAAACTTTATTCCCAAAATAAATAATGTTATTCTTACTCTAAATAAAACGTAAAATCTATTTTTACAATAATTAATTAAATTCACGATCTAAAATGAACTTTCATATCATTGACACCACAAATCAATATTTTATTTTAAACTATTTAAATTAAATTCATAGTATACAAGGACCACTTTTTAAAATTAATAAATTTAAAGGCAATCAATGTAAAATCAATAATAAATATTCTCGTCTTACCCCTGTTGAAAAAAAAAAATTCCCAGAATAAACCTTTCCATGTTGACTATAAGCAAATAAATATAAGGTATATCTTGCACTAAAAAAAGATAATAAAGATAATATAATTATTGAAACTCATGATCACCCTACTAATCTATTAATTAAAGAAACTTCTCCTAATAAATTTAATGTAGGAGGAGCTGCCATATTTCTTGAACATAATAAAAATCATCATAAAGATATTCTTGGTATAAAATTTAATATCCCCTTATTAATTAATAAACTTCGTCTTCCTATTCGCTCATAACTAATATTAGCTAAACAAAATAACCCTGAAGAACAAAGTCCATGAGCAATTATTAAAGTATAAGCCCCTCTAACTCCTCATAAACTTAAAGTTATTAATCCTCCTAAAACAATCCCCATATGAGCAACTGATGAATAAGCAATTAAAGCCTTTAAATCTGTTTGACGTAAACATACTAATCTTACTAATACTCCTCCAACTAATCTAACTCCAATTCATAAATAATTTAATTTAACCCCTAAAATTTGTAAAACTCTAAATATTCGTAATAACCCATAACCTCCTAACTTTAATAAAACTCCAGCTAAAATTATTGACCCAGAAACAGGGGCTTCTACATGAGCCTTTGGAAGTCAAAGATGAACTAAAAATATAGGTATTTTCACTAAAAAAGCCCCAATCAAACAAAAATATAAAAAAATATAATTATATCCAATTAATGAACTATTTATTAATAACATAAAATTTAAAGACCCAACATAATCATAAATATAAAAAACACCAATTAATAAAGGTAACGAAGCTAATAAAGTATAAAACAATAAATAAATTCCTGCTTGTAAACGCTCAGGCTGATACCCTCACCCTAAAATTAAAAATAAAGTAGGAATTAATCTTCTTTCAAAAAATAAATAAAATATAATTACTCTTAAAGAACTAAATGTTAAAACTAATATTAATAATAAAAAAAATAATAAAAACATAAATAAATTAACATAATTATTTTGACGAATATAAGACTCTCTTGCTATTATTATTAAAGCACAAATTCACAATCTTAATAAAACTAATCCATAAGAAACTAAATCTAACCCAAAACAATAAGAAATATTTCTAAAATATCTATTATACCCTATACATATATAAAAAAAAAAAAAAATAAATAATATATTTTGAAAAAATCAAAATATATTCTTATAAAATAAACCAATAACTAAAAATAATAATATTAAAACAAACTTTAACATTGTAAAATAGAAAAACTTTGAAAATAATCATTCCCATAACTACGAACCATAGACACTAATAAAGACAAACCTAAAACTCCCTCACAAACACAAAATGTTAAAAAAAATATTCTAAAATAACTTTCATAATTCATAAAATGCAAATAAAATAATAATAATATAAATAATACTAAAACTAAAAATTCTAATCTTAATAAAGTACATAATAAATGTTTATAAAATGACACAAAAACAATACATCCAAAAATAAATATAAAAATTATAATAATAAAAATTAAATTTAACATTAATTGTTTTAATAGTTTAAATAAAAACATTAGTCTTGTAAACTAAAATTAAAAATTTTTTTTTAAAACTTCAAGAAAAAAGAATTCTCTTTATCATTAATTCCCAAAACTAATATTTTACTTAAACTATTTCTTGATATTTTAATTACAATATTTATCTTATGTTTATTAACTAGTTTTATTTTTTTCCAAATAAATCACCCCTTAGCTATAGGACTTATACTTCTAATACAAACCCTTTTAAATTGTATTACATTAGGATTATTTATAAAAACATTTTGATTTTCATATATTTTATTTCTTGTATTTTTAGGAGGAATATTAGTTTTATTTATTTATGTAACTTCCCTTTCTTCAAATGAAATATTTTCTATCTCATTTAAATTAATTTTCATTTCATTTATAACAATTATCTCAATTATAGTGATATTTTTATTTTTTGATAAATCATTAACTGAATTTTTTTTCGAAAATAATGATATAAATTTATTATCTTCATTTTCTTTTATACAAGAAAATACTTGCTCACTAAATAAATTATATAATTTTCCTACTAATTTAATTACTATTTTACTAATTAATTATTTATTTTTAACTTTACTAGTTACTGTAAAAATTACTAAAAAAAAATTTGGACCCCTTCGACCAATAAATTAATGAATAAACCATTACGAAAATCTCACCCTCTTTTAAAAATTATAAATAACTCATTAGTTGATCTACCTTCTCCTTCTAATATTTCTGCTTGATGAAATTTTGGGTCATTATTAGGATTATGCCTAATTATTCAAATTTTAACAGGACTATTTTTAGCCATACATTATACTGCCGATATTGAAACAGCCTTTAATAGAGTAAATCATATTTATCGAGATGTAAATAATGGATGATTTTTACGAATTTGCCATGCAAATGGAGCATCATTTTTCTTTGCTTGTTTATTTTTACATATTGGACGAGGAATTTATTATAATTCATTTTTATATATTCCTACATGATCTATTGGAGTAATTATTTTATTTATTGTAATAGCAACAGGATTCTTAGGATATGTTCTTCCGTGAGGACAAATATCATTTTGAGGAGCAACAGTAATTACAAATTTATTATCGGCTATTCCTTATTTAGGAAATGACTTAGTTCAATGAATTTGAGGAGGATTTGCAGTTGATAATGCCACTTTAACTCGATTTTTTACCTTTCATTTTTTATTCCCATTTATTGTATTAGCCTTAACAATAATTCACTTATTATTTCTTCATCAAACAGGATCAAATAACCCATTGGGGTTAAATAGAAATTTAGATAAAATTCCATTTCACCCATATTTTACTTATAAGGATATTGTTGGATTCATTATTTTTATATGAATTTTAATAATATTTATTTGAAAATTTAATTATTTATTAATAGATCCAGAAAATTTTATTCCAGCTAATCCTTTAGTAACTCCTGTTCATATTCAACCAGAATGATATTTCTTATTTGCATACGCAATTTTACGATCAATTCCTAATAAATTAGGAGGAGTAATTGCTCTTGTTTTATCAATTGCTATTTTATTTATTTTACCATTTACTCATAAAAGTAAATTCCAAGGATTACAATTTTATCCATTAAATCAAATTTTATTTTGAACTATAGTTATTATTACATGCTTATTAACATGAATTGGAGCCCGTCCCGTAGAAGATCCTTATGTTTTAACAGGACAAATTTTAACAGTTTTATACTTTTCATATTTTATTATTAATCCTTTAATAGCAAAATTTTGAGATAATCTTTTAAAATAAAAATTTCTAAATTAATAAGCTTTTATAGTGTATGTCTTGAAAACATAAGAAAGAAGTAAAATCTTCTATTAATTTTACTAAAAAAAATTCATTAATATAATATAACTATAAAAAAAATTTTTAACCCAACAAATCCTCCTAAGTAATTTAATGATATAGGTAAAAAACTTTTTCAAGCTAAATATATTAATTTATCATATCGAAATCGAGGTAAAGTTCCTCGAACTCAAATAAATATAAAAGAAATAAAACTCAACTTAAAAAAAAAAAATAATCTATAAATATCTCTTCCTAAAAAAATTACACTAAATAATATACTTATAAATAAAATTCTAGCATATTCAGCTAAAAAAATCAATGCAAATCCTCCTCTTCTATATTCAACATTAAACCCAGAAACTAATTCTGATTCTCCTTCAGCAAAATCAAAAGGAGTCCGATTAGTTTCTGCTAAACAAGAAGCAAATCAAACTAAAGCTAAAGGAAAACAAAAAAAAATAAATCATACATATAATTGATATTCATAAAATATTAAAAAATTATAACCCCCAATTAAAAAAATAAATCTCAATAAAATTAAAGCTAATCTTACTTCATACGAAATAGTTTGAGCTACAGCTCGTAATCCTCCTAATAAAGCATAATTAGAATTAGAAGATCATCCAGCCACTATAACTGTATAAACCCCTAAACTTGTAATACAAAAAAAAAATAAAACACCCAAATTAAATGAATATAATTTAATTAAATAAGGAATACATATTCAAATTAATAAAGATAAAAATAAAGAAAAAACAGGAGAAAAATAATAAAAAATATAATTTGATAATAATGGATAAGTTTGTTCCTTAGTAAATAACTTAATAGCATCTCTAAAAGGTTGTAATAAACCTATAAAACCTACTTTATTTGGTCCTTTACGAATTTGAATATATCCTAAAACTTTTCGTTCTAACAAAGTCAAAAAAGCAACCCCAACTATTACACAAATAACTAATAATAATCTTCCAATTAATCCTAATATATAATCAAAAAAAAACAATACTATTTATAATTTATATTATATATGAAAATTCTAAATTTACTGCACTAATCTGCCAAAATAGTATAAATTAATAAAATTCATATAATAAAAATTAATATTTCTTATATTAGGTCCTTTCGTACTATAATATAATCTTTAATTAAGGATAGAAACCAACCTGGCTCACGCCGGTTTGAACTCAGATCATGTAAGAATTCAAAGGTCGAACAGACCTAAACTTTAAACTTCTACACCTAAAAATAACTCTTAATCCAACATCGAGGTCGCAATCTTTTTTGTCGATAAGAACTCTAAAAAAAAATTACGCTGTTATCCCTAAGGTAACTTAAATTTTTAATCAATATAACTGGATCAATTATTCATATATTTATGTAAAATTATAATAAAAGTTAATTAAATTTTAATACCACCCCAGTAAAATTTTATATTAAATTATAACAAATTTAAAATCTTTTTTTATTATAACTAATTAAAATAAAGATCTATAGGGTCTTCTCGTCCTTTAATTACATTTTAACTTTTTTATTAAAAAATAAATTTCTATTTAAATTTTGTTAAGACAGTATATATCTCATCCAACCATTCATACAAGCCTTCAATTAAAAAACTACTGATTATGCTACCTTCGCACAGTCAAAATACTGCGGCCCTTTAAATTATTCAGTGGGCAGGCCAGACTTTAAATTTACTTCAAAAAGACATGTTTTTGTTAAACAGGTGAATATATAATTTGCCGAATTCCTTAAATAAACCTATCAAATAAATTTATTTACATAAATTATTATACTAATTTTATCATAATTAATAAATTTTTTTAATTTAAATTTATATTTTAATAAATAATTTAATTTTTCAATAAATAATTCATTTTTTAAAATAAAGTATAACAAACTTTCCTTCGATAACTATTATTAAGCTTACAATTATTAAATTCAACTTTCTAAAATATAACAATTTATTTTAAAGCTAATCCCTTAAAATATTTCTATTTAAAAATTAATAAATTAAATAATTAACTCATTAATTTTAAATGCTAAATTAAATTTATTTCTTAAAAAACTAGATATATTTTAAAACGATTAACATTTCATTTCTATTTAAATATTAAAAATAATTATGCCACATTAACTTTTATATTTAAATAAATCTTTAAAATTCGAAAAATATTAATATAATAATTTTTTATTTAATAAACCCTGATACACAAGGTACAATAAATTAAATTTTCTTTTAAACTAATATTTTCCTTTTCTTTCAATTTTCTTTTACAATACTAATAAACTATAATTAAAAATATTTTTTCTTTATAAAATACTAAAACACAAATCTTTAAAATTATTTTTATTAAAAAATTTTAAACATACAAAATTAATAAATAAATTTTATTCAATTTAAATTGATTTGCACAAATTTCTTTTCAATGTAAATGAAATACTTTACTAATTAAGCTTTAAATTGATCTTTCTAGGTACACTTTCCAGTACACCAACTATGTTACAACTTATCTTATTTTATAATAAGAACGATGGGCGATATGTGCATGTTTTAGAGCTAAAATCATATAAATAATCTATTTTATATTACTATTAAATCCACCTTTAAATTTCTATTTCAAAAAATTATCCGTTTAAATAAATTTATTGTAATCCATTTCTACTTAAATATAAACTGCACCTTGATCTGACATTTTATTTAATACAATATCTAGAAAATTAAATCTTATAACATATTCTAATGACGACGATATACAAATTAAACAAACTTAAGTAAGGTTCAATGTGGACTATCAATTACAGAACAGATTCCTCTAAATAGACTAAAACACCGCCAAATTTTTTAAATTTTAAGAATATAACTACTACTACTTTAGCATTTCATTATTTAATTTTAATAATAGGGTATCTAATCCTAGTTTATACCAAAATTTTTATAGCTTAAATTATTCTTTTTTAAATAAATTCATAAATTTAAAATTTCACCTAATAAATTTATTTATATACTTACTTAACATAAACAATTTAACTAATACTAATAAATTTAACTTGCATCATTTGTATAACCGCGATAGCTGGCACAAATTTAATCAATACTTTTTATAATTTCTAAAACAAAATTTCTTTTTTATTTAATATTAATCACTGCGAATAAATTATAATAAAATATTTTTTTAAAATATTTTTAAATTCTCACAAAAATTTACATGTAAAATAATATATAAATCAAATATTTAACCAAAATAAAATTACTTTATTTATAAATTAACTTTTATCTATATAAATTTTACTAATATATAAACTAAATTAATTTTATTAAATAATTATAAATTATATATTAACCTTATTATTACAATAATATATATAATTTAGTATATTCCTCCCAAATTAATTTTTAAAAAAAAATCCCCCAATTTTTTTTTTTATATTAATAATTTTTATTATTTAATTATTTTATTTTAATTTAAATTCCCATTATTATTAAAAAATTTACATTAATAAAATTTTATCATTATTATTACAATAATATATATTTATAATAAAATTTTATATATTAAATTATACATATATATATATATATATTTATAATAAAATTTTATATATTAAATTATATATATATATATATTTATAATAAAATTTTATATATTAAATTATATATATATATATATTTATAATAAAATTTTATATATTAAATTAACTTAGTTAACTAATGATTAATAAAGAATCGATATTTATATATAAATATTTTATTGATTTGATTTATTTTTTTTTTAGGGGTTTATATACGTCCCTTGTTTATAAAAATATTCACAAACTATTTGTTTTTACGTTATTTATGTTTAATTTATATTTAATATAGATATATATATAAATATATAATTATTTTATTATATATATATATTATTAAATATTTAATTATAATATAAACATTTATATTATATCCCATTTTTTACGGGACCATTTCAAAAAAAACTACATAAAAAAACAAAAAAATTACACAAAAATGCAAAAAAATTAC